ATTTCATTTAAAAGACCCGAAGTAGCAAAGCCTTGGGTAAAAATAGTACTTGAGGCAGTTATTGTGGTTAAATAATTTTTTCTTATTTTGAAATAAGGCACTATATGAATAAGGGAGAAACTCCATGAAAGAAAAATTAATGATTCATATAAATCACTTAGTGGGAAATGGCCCGAATAAATCCAACGAGTAATTAATAATCCTGTTAGACATAAAAAAGTAGCTATCATCCCCTTTTCTGACGAATCATATGGTTTTATGATTTCATTGCCCAATAAGGTTATCAAATGAATTGTAATTACAATTGAAACAATAGAAAAGGAAATATGAGTTAATATATGCTCTAAAGTTGAAAATATCATAAAAATGAAAAAAGGGAGGGAATCCCCTATATTAAGAAATAGAAATGGGGAATTTAATTTATTTTTATTATATTATAGGATCTATTGGATCTCTTTTAGAAGATGGCATGCCGCCACTCGGACTCGAACCGAGATGCTCTAGCACTGCTTCCTAAGAGCAGCGTGTCTACCGATTTCACCATAGCGGCTTGCTCGAACTCATAATAGCCTATTTATATTCAATCGTCGAGATTGAACAAGTCAATTCAATCAAATAAGTTTTTTTAGTAAAGATTCAAATTAATAAAAAAATGAGTTCAAAAATCAATTTGAAGGTTCATTAGTTTCATTTTTTACTTTTATTGTCATTATTTCTGATTTATCTGATTTCAAAAATTTGAAACAAAAAATAAATTTTCTCAATGAATTTAAAATATGTTTATTTTGGATTACTCCAAATTGACACATTATTTGTACATAATATCTCAACAATTAAGTTCTTTTATTTATTGGGCTGAAAATTGGAGATATATGGTAAATTCAGTACATATTACATATAGTAAATACATTAAGAAGTCAGCAAGTTATCCAAAACTTTTTAACATGGAATCAATTAGTTTCAATACTTCATTAATTTGAACTAAAAATCTTATATCTGCCCTTCCCAAGAAAGATAAAAATTGTTAAAGATAAAAATTTTTCATTATTGTAAAGGTCGATGGGGAAAATAAGACTCCCCACCACCACAATTTGAGTGAAAATATACTAAAAAGAAATAAAAAATTTTGTATTTTTTTCTTTATTCTTTTTTTTTAGAATTCAGAAAACAGAAGAATTCTTTTATAAGCTTAAGGATCTATTTCATATTGATTAGAATAGGGACTGCCAATTGTTAATTTTATATTAACTTTGATATTAACAAATTACTGAGCCCATTTTTTGAGTCAAATCCATTCTGATTATTCCGATATTTTAGGACTTATTTGTTTGTCGTACAAAAAAACTTTTTGAATTCCCGGTAGAAAGAGATTTCCCTAATGACAAAGCTTTTAACGCCGCCCCATATCCTTTCCTTTTCCAAATATTTTTACGAATACGCTTTTTTGATATCGAAGTACGTTTTTTTGGAACTGCCATTTAAAAGTTACTCATTGTTATAGTTGGATGTGAAAGACATCTATTCTTCAAAACGAATTCTTATTTCTTATTCATTATCTCTTTTTTCTCTAAATAAGATTCTCTTGATAAAAAAGAAATATAGATATGTCAAAGATCCGTGAAAATTGGATCAAAAATTACTCGAAATAATAAAATTTTTATTCCATACACTATTCGTAAAACCAAAAATTTTTGGTTTGGAACTCTTAGTTCTCGTTGTTTATCTCTCAAAGTTATATCTTTAGAATCTGCTAAATTAAACTTAATAAAATAAATAAAGAATCTAAAAGACCTTTATTTTCCTCATTCTATACTTTATTTACATGTAATAAAATGTAATTGTAAACTTTTGCCTAATAAAGTAAGTCTTTTTTTAGTCAAAGTTGAGAAAAAATATACCTAATTTCAATTTTAAAATTTGAATGAGACTAGTAATAAATCTGTTAAAGGATACGTGGTTTGATTTTGATAAAAAAATATCTCAGTCATTTTTTATCCTTTCTCGATAAAAAAAGTTCATTTTAGATCTATAATTTTCTAAACGTTACTAATAAATTGTTTTGATTGAAATGGAAAACAATCAATCCCATAATGAATTTGTTAATGAGTTGAAATAAACTAACTAAAATCAAGAGTTTTTATTTCATTAGACCGATGACCTTAGTTAATCCTATAATTCATATCAGCACCAAGTACTCTTTTTAGCCTAAATTTTTATCCTTGCTCGATAAATAGAAATTATTATTACGATAAATTATCGTAATAGTAATAATAATTTCTATTTATATTTTCCCATTATAAGTATTCGGTTTTATATGTCACTTGGTCATATCATTTGACTAATTGTAACTTCTTTTTTTGAATATTTGAAAGATTTTGAAAAGACTCAGAATAAATACTAATATAAAATTATTAAATAAATTAGTGCATATCTTGATTTTTTATTGACTTTTTTCGAAAGAGGTAAGATCCGGTGAATCGGAAACAATTAATTAAGAATA